GATTCCGATATGGATCCTTTAAATATAAACTTTAATGAACAGAGTCAAGAAAATAATCTATTTTTTATAAAAAAAATAGATTATCAATCGATTTGATAATAATGCAAGGATTACCCAGTAATCCGTCTTGCTAGCACTCAAGTGCTATCCATATAGATATCAATATATCACTTGTGACGTTCTTTATTACAAAACAAAAATTTGAATCTAAAATTGAAATGATTAAAATGAAATCATAAGAAGGAATATGTAAGCTACCCACGTGATTTCCATGGGATTGTAGTTCAATTGGTCAGAGCACCGCCCTGTCAAGGCGGAAGCTGCGGGTTCGAGCCCCGTCAGTCCCGGCGGATTCAATACATTAACTCCCCTTTTTGTTTCTGGGCAAGGGGATGGAAATGGTTTCATTTCTCTTTTTTTTTTATTTTTTCATAAAGCAAAAGTCAATTATTTTAACTAGGGTAGAGAGACATATGTAAATTAATTCTAATTATTGAGAGCATTCAACACTTCAAGAAAGAGATACTGTATGGGGTTTCCGCTTTTTGTCAACTGATCTCCCATTAATTCGTGTAGAAAAATGGAATAGGATAGCGTATAATACATTTGCCAAGAGTACCTATATATACTTTTCTTTCTATGAAGTCAAGGAATTTGAAATAGTTCGAATCCAACCAAGGAAAGAGAATTTTTTACAAATAAAGATAAAATGCGTCTTCCCTAATGAATATGCTCTTTTTAAAGATTAGAGTCGATGTCGAAGAAAAAACTCGTAAGAAAAATTAACTCGTTAATTTTTTGGAATATTTTCGTTTTTTTACTGGGATTCGTCTTTGTCACCTTCCCTTTCTTTGTTTTCCAAAAAGATGATAGACCCTTTTTGAACTTCGTACTTGTTTTCTCTATTTGATTTCTATTGTTTATTTAAGGTTCTTTCGAAACTCTTTTTGTAAAGAATCGAAGTAGAAAAGGTTTTTTTATGATACTTCTTGATATGATTGTACAAGGAAAGTAAACTACTAGGTTGTAGAAAAGAAAAACGGGAAAAAAATCATAAATAAATATTTTTTGATTGGATCAGGAATCTCATTATGTATTCGGTGTGGATAAAAGATCTTCCTATGTTATACTATTAAATTCTTGACGATGAATCGATTTTATAGCTCCGATATTGTTATTCATGATATTTCTTTCATTCGATATCATCGAAATCTAATTCATCTGAGTGAGTTTACAAGCGAAAGATTTCTCATCTCTATGGGATTAAATCCCGAGATATTCCAAAGAAAAAAAAATAATAAACGATTAAATTATGGAAGTCAATATTCTTGCATTTATTGCTACTGCACTCTTCATTCTCGTTCCTACTGCTTTTTTACTTATAATTTACGTAAAAACGGTTAGTCAAAATGATTAATTTGAATACAATTTTACTATCAATGAAAAAAAAAAGATTTCAATTTCTCGTCTTAAATGAAAGGAATGCATTAGACTCAGTAGTAGTATCCTAAGGGGCCCGCTAGTATGGTAGAAAGAGATCTCTTTCTACCATACTAGCCATTTTGGTTATTGTAATGTATAAAGATACAAGTGAAATATCTTAATATAAAGGAATCCACCTATATCTCTCTTTTTCTTTATAAACGTCAATATAAATTAAATAGAATATGAAATGGATGTACATACTTTCTCAATTTCATTTGTTTGTTTGATCCATTTAATACAGATAATCCCAATTCGATGGAAGCTTCTTCAGAGGTTACCCCATGAATGGTTAACCGTGTAAACCCTGATATAAAACATAGAAAATGAGTCAATAAAACAAAACATAAATCCAATTTCTAAAAAAAAATCTTAAAAAAAATTGCCGAACGGTCTAGAAAACTAACCCAATTGATACAGGTTTATAGAGTTTGATTATTACCGCAATTAGAAGTATTTCTAGAGTCCACTTCTTCCCCACACTACGAGAGAGAGGGAAAATGTAAAAACTACCATTAAAGCAGCCCATGCGAGACTTACTATATCCATGTGAATTCTGTCCCCTATTTCTATGAATATGAAGAAACTATTCCATTATTGTTCACTAATAATAGTGAAATCACTGGTGCAGAGTCAAAAAAAGGGAGAGGTATTTGGTCACCATTGATGAACTACTCCAAAAAATCCACTTATCTTATAATGAGTTATTCTTATTATAGAATTTCTAGTAGAATCTACAAGATGTAAACACAAGCAAACGGACACTTTTCGAAGTATCCAAGGAATCTGACTCACATGTAGAAAGAATAAGACTTTTTCTTTCTTTTATCGTTTTTTATTTTTGGAAGTCAAATGAAAGGCAATTCTTCATCTAATCTAATATTGATTGAATGTCTGAGCATTCCGAGACTTTCATGAGTCTGTATCCAAAGTATCTTAGGTCCTTTCAAAAACTATTAATTTAATTCCCTCTCTGGCTATCCAATCTAATTGAAGACTCAGTAAGTAGAACTTAATTAGTATGAGTAGTGGCAAGTAAAGATTTACGGATTTCCCTCCACTACGTTAAGTTTTCCTTGAATCTAATAGGCAAAACTTTAGGTTAGAGAATAGAACCTCGAGAGCCAGGGGCTTAGAATAACGAAAAGAAAGTATCCAGAGTCTTTTCCTACGTTTGTTATATGTTATAATAGGGGATTTAAAGTCTGTTGTTGAGGCGGCACCCGGATTTGAACTGGGGAAAAAGGATTTGCAGTCCCCCGCCTTACCACTCGGCCATGCCGCCAAAACGATAGAAACTAGATTCCAATTTTCTTTTTTTTTCAACTCCTAAAAAAATATATATAGATTTTCAGTCACAAAATATAGAATCCAGTACAAACCAGAACCATTAACTATTGACTGTAAATGCCTGACCATTTTTGAATTAAACTTCAAATCGACATTTTTTTTTTCTAATAATATTAATAAAATCATTAGAAATGGATTTATAACTAATCTATATTGAGTTTTTTCAATTAAAAAGAAATCTTCTTCAATTTCAATTATAACAGTAATGATGAGTATATGTAAACCCCAGAATCAGAACATACGTTATAGAGCGATAGCTCTATAATGGGGTATTTTATCTCTCTAGGGATGCTTTTGAGGAGTAATTCTCAATAAATTTTTATATTTCAATTTTTCATTGAATACCTTGAAGAGAAAATTTCCTTTTTGATAGAGCACAGCATGTGCTGTCCCAAATAGAACTGTACCACAATAAAAGAAGAAAAAGAGACATATATATCTGTGCATTCTTTTTTATTTTAATAATAAAAAAAATTAATAAATAAAAAAACACAAGTTTTCTTACCTACTTCAATTCAATGATATTCTAACTATTCTATTCAAAATAGGTAAAAATCAATCTCTTTTCTGCAAATATTTTTTTAAACAATGAAATACAAATACATGAAAAAGTAAAGTGGTTAAAAAAAAAGTTTTCTATTTATTATATGTTTATCTGCTCGAACAGATCCAATGATGAATACATTTTTTATGGTATGCAATCGAATTGGAATATGTAATATCATAGGTGAAAATGAAATTACTTTTTTTTCTAGTCTTTACAAAACTCCGTAAGTTCCAGTGGTATTTCTCAATTCTGTTCCATTTGGATCTATTTCTTATAAAAAATTCCAATTGAATCTAGTCTCCGTTCATACGTATTTCATACATTCCATATATCTTGGAGTTGGATAAAATTTCATGTGATTCAGTAAACAGAATAGAAATTCCATTATTGCTAGATCGAATTCTATGGATATGATTCGGTGAAGAATGAGAGATGGGATGGGATTTTTGCAATAAACGGATAAATGGGAAATTCAAAAAAGATGCTTGGGGATGGAAAAGAGGGAACATCTACAATACCCGGATTTAATCAGATACAATTTGAAGGGTTTTATCGGTTTATTGATCAGGGTTTAATCGAAGAACTTTCTAAGTTTCCAAAAATTGAAGATATAGATCACGAAATTGAATTTCAATTATTTGTGGAAACGTATCAATTGGTAGAACCTCTGATAAAAGAACGAGATGCTGTCTATGAATCACTTACATATTCTTCTGAATTATATGTATCCGCGGGATTAATTTGGAAAACCAGTAGGAATATGGAAGAACAAAGAATTTTTATTGGAAACATTCCTTTAATGAATTCCCTTGGAACTTCTATAGTAAACGGAATATACAGAATTGTGATCAATCAAATATTGCAAAGTCCTGGTATATATTACCAGTCAGAATTGGATCATAACGGGATTTCGGTCTATACCGGCACCATAATATCAGATTGGGGAGGCAGGTTAGAATTAGAGATTGATAAAAAAGCAAGAATATGGGCTCGGGTGAGTAGGAAACAGAAAATATCTATTCTAGTTCTATCATCAGCTATGGGTTTGAATCTACGAGAAATTCTAGAGAATGTTTGCTACCCGGAAATTTTCTTATCTTTCTTGACCGATAAGGAGAAAAAAAAAATTGGGTCAAAAGAAAATGCTATTTTGGAGTTTTATCAACAATTTTCTTGTGTAGGTGGGGATCCAATATTTTCTGAATCTTTATGTAAGGAATTACAAAAAAAATTCTTTCACCAAAGGTGTGAATTAGGAAGGATTGGTCGCCGAAATATTAATTCGAGACTGAATCTTAATATACCTCAGAACAATATATTTTTGTTACCACGAGATATATTAGCAGCTGCCGATCATTTGATTGGGATGAAATTTGGAATGGGTACACTTGATGATATGAATCATTTGAAAAATAAACGTATTCGCTCTGTAGCGGATCTTTTACAAGACCAGCTCGGGTTGGCTCTGGCTCGTTTAGAAAATGTAGTTAAGGGAACTATCTCCGGAGCAATTAGGCATAAATTGATACCTACTCCTCAGAATTTGGTAACTTCAACTCCGTTAACAACTACTTATGAATCCTTTTTCGGATTACACCCATTATCTCAAGTTTTGGATCGA